ATGAATCCAACAACACTGATTATATCCTCCTCACTTATTTTAGTAATTGTAATTCTTACACTTCCACTATTAACAACACTAACTCCTCAGCCTAAAAACCCAGAATGAGCAAGCACACATGTCAAGACCGCCGTCAGCACCGCATTTTTCGTTAGCCTCCTGCCCCTTATGATTTTTTTAGATCAAGGAATAGAAAGTGTAACTACAAACTGACAATGAATGAATACACACACATTTGACACAAATATTAGCTTTAAATTTGACCATTACTCTCTTATCTTTACCCCTATTGCCCTTTATGTTACATGATCGATTTTAGAGTTTGCGCTATGATATATACACTCTGACCCAAACATAAACCGGTTCTTCAAATATCTCCTCCTGTTTTTAGTAGCTATGATTACCCTTGTTACAGCTAACAACATATTCCAGCTATTTATTGGCTGAGAAGGAGTGGGAATTATATCCTTCTTACTAATCGGATGGTGATATGGACGAGCGGACGCTAATACAGCGGCCTTACAGGCCGTGATCTATAATCGGGTAGGAGACATCGGATTAATCTTAACCATGGCTTGATTTGCAATAAACCTGAACTCCTGAGAAATTCAGCAAATCTTCTTACTATCAAAAAACTTTGGCATAACAGTCCCTCTTCTTGGACTTATTCTTGCGGCAACGGGAAAATCGGCCCAATTTGGCCTACATCCCTGGCTCCCTTCTGCCATGGAGGGCCCCACGCCAGTATCTGCCCTACTGCACTCTAGCACTATAGTAGTTGCTGGGATCTTCCTACTAATCCGTCTTCACCCTCTTATAGAGAAAAATGAAACCGCACTAACAATTTGCCTATGTTTAGGAGCCCTAACAACCCTATTTACAGCCACTTGTGCTCTAACCCAAAATGACATCAAGAAAATCGTAGCTTTTTCAACATCCAGTCAGCTAGGCCTAATAATAGTTACGATTGGCCTAAACCTACCACAATTGGCATTCCTACACATCTGCACACATGCCTTTTTTAAAGCTATACTATTTTTATGCTCCGGGTCTATTATTCACAGTCTAAACGACGAACAGGATATCCGGAAAATAGGAGGCCTTCATAACCTAATACCCGCTACCTCGACTTACCTAACAATCGGAAGCCTAGCGCTGACAGGAACCCCATTCCTAGCCGGGTTTTACTCAAAGGATGCTATTATTGAAGCCCTAAACACCTCACACCTTAACGCCTGAGCCCTAATTCTTACGCTAATCGCCACATCATTCACTGCCGTCTATAGCTTCCGAGTTGTATTTTTTGTAACCATGGGAGTCCCTCGATTTCTACCACTGTCCCCCATCAACGAAAATAACCCATTAGTGATTAACCCTATCAAACGACTTGCCTGAGGAAGCATTATTGCAGGACTTATTATTACATCTAACTTCCTCCCCTCAAAAACTCCTATTATAACAATACCAATAACCTTAAAAATAGCAGCCTTAATAGTTACTATTATAGGACTCTTAGTAGCAATAGAATTAACAGCCATAACCACTAAACAAACCAAAGTTACCCCTACGATTTACTCACATAATTTTTCAAATATATTAGGGTACTTTCCTGCAATAATTCACCGGCTACCCCCCAAACTCAACTTGACCCTAGGACAGTCGATTGCCACAAAACTTGACCAAACATGGTATGAAATCTCAGGCCCAAAAGGATTGGCACTTACCCAAATATTTATATCAAAAGTTACAAGTGACATTCAACGAGGCATAATTAAAACATATTTAACCATTTTTCTTCTGACCTTAACCCTAGCAATCCTCCTAACAACTATTTAAACTGCACGAAGTGTACCACGACTTAACCCCCGAGTGAGCTCCAGCACAACAAGCAACGTCAAAAGCAGCACCCACGCACAAATAACTAACATTGCTCCCCCAAAAGAATATATAACGGCTACGCCACTAACATCGCCCCGCAACATAGAAAACTCCTTTAAACCATCAATGATAATTCAAGAACCCTCGTATCACTCACCTCAAAATAACCCAGCAGCCAAAATAACCCCAACTAAGTAAATTAATACATATCCGGCAACAGCGCGACTCCCCCAAGCTTCTGGAAAAGGCTCGGCAGCTAAAGCTGCTGAATAAGCAAACACTACAAGCATCCCCCCTAAATAGATTAGAAATAAAACCAAGGACAAAAAAGACCCCCCACACCCAATTAAAACTCCACATCCCACCCCAGCTGCTACTACCAACCCCAAAGCAGCAAAGTAAGGCGTAGGATTAGAAGCCACAGCAATTAAACCAACAATTAAGGCTACCAATAACATAAACATAAAATAGGTCATAATTCTTGCTCGGACTTTAACCGAGACCAATGACTTGAAGAACCACCGTTGTAGTTCAACTACAAGAACAATAATGGCAAGCCTACGAAAAACCCATCCTCTAATAAAAATCGCTAACGATGCACTAGTTGACCTACCAACACCCTCCAACATCTCAGTATGATGAAACTTCGGATCTCTCCTAGGATTATGTCTAATTGCGCAAATCCTAACAGGGCTATTTTTGGCAATACACTATACCTCAGACATCTCAACCGCCTTTTCATCAGTAGCCCACATCTGTCGAGACGTAAATTATGGTTGATTTATTCGTAATATACACGCCAACGGAGCATCTTTCTTTTTTATCTGCATTTATATACATGTAGCCCGAGGCCTATACTATGGATCCTACCTTTATAAGGAAACCTGAAACATCGGAGTAGTCCTCCTTTTATTAGTTATAATAACGGCCTTTGTAGGCTACGTCCTCCCATGAGGACAAATGTCCTTCTGAGGTGCCACAGTAATTACAAACTTACTATCAGCAGTCCCTTACATAGGGGACACCCTAGTTCAATGAATTTGAGGAGGATTTTCAGTTGATAATGCAACACTAACACGATTCTTTGCATTTCACTTCCTCCTTCCTTTTATTATTGCTGCAGCAACTATTATTCACCTTTTATTCTTACACGAAACAGGATCAAACAACCCCGCTGGACTGAATTCTGATGCGGATAAAATCTCTTTTCACCCATATTTTTCATACAAAGACCTTCTTGGCTTCGTACTAATGCTACTAGCCCTTACATCACTAGCCTTATTCTCACCTAATCTCCTAGGAGACCCAGACAACTTTACGCCCGCTAACCCCATAGTTACTCCCCCGCATATCAAACCAGAATGATATTTCCTGTTTGCCTATGCCATTTTACGTTCTATCCCAAATAAGTTAGGTGGTGTCCTTGCACTCTTATTTTCTATCCTAGTCTTAATAGTCGTCCCCATCCTCCACACCTCTAAGCAACGAGGACTTACATTCCGTCCCATCACACAATTTTTATTCTGAACCCTAGTAGCAGACATACTAATCCTGACATGAATCGGAGGTATACCCGTAGAACACCCGTATGTCATTATTGGCCAAGTCGCATCAGTTCTATACTTCGCACTTTTCCTAACTCTCATCCCCACGGCAGGATGATTAGAAAATAAAGCACTAAAATGAGCTTGCCCTAGTAGCTTAGCATATAAAGCATCGGTCTTGTAATCCGAAGATCGGAGGTTAAATTCCTCCCTAGCGCCCAGAAGAAAGAGATTTTAACTCTCACCCCTGGCTCCCAAAGCCAGAATTCTAAATTAAACTATCTTCTGATAGTGACATGTATGATCTAGTACATAATATGTATAATATTACATAATGCATTAGTACTTATATATGTATTATAACCATTAAATTATTTTAACCCCAAAGCAAGTACTAACGTCCTAATCGTACATAAGACAAATTATTAAAACTCAAGAATAATTTATTTTAACCCGGGAAATAGATTCATCCCCAAAACTTGGCTCTCAAATGTTTCCTTGAAATAACCAACTAAGATTTAAATATAGAATCTTAATGCAGTAAGAGACCACCAACCTTGCCATATAAGGCATCCTATTCATGATAGAATCAGGGACACTTAACTAGGTTAAGGTATTTTATGAACTATTCCTTGTATCTTGGTTTCTATCTCAGGTATTGTTCTATTAAGTTCCCCCTCTCCTTACTCAAACTGGCATATTGGTTACTGGTGTAATTACATACTCCTCGTTACCCAACATGCCGGGCGTTCTTTTATATGCATAGGGTTCCTCTTTTAGGTTTCCTTTCACCTTGCATATCAGAGTGCAGGCTCAATAAAAAAATCAAGGTTGAACACTTATTCTTGTCTTAGTTAACCTAGGTTCATTATTAAAAGACATAACTTAAGAATACATATTAATAACTCAAGTGCATACATACCTATTCCTTCTTCAACTTACCCTTATATATATGCCCCCCTTTTGGTTTCTGCGCGACAAACCCCCCTACCCCCTTCGCTCAGCGAGTCCTGTTATCCTTGTCAAACCCCGAAACCAAGGAAGGTCCGAGAACGTGCAGGCCAACAAGTTGGGGATAAGGATTAGCCATCTGCATTGTATATATATACATGCATATCGCGTTAAATCACCATATTAATTCCGTAAATTTTAGCCCTAAAGACTCTACTAAAAAATTTCGAAAAATCTCAATGCAAGAAAATCCAACATTTATAGCGCTAGCGTAGCTTAATACAAAGCATAACACTGAAGATGTTAAGATGGGCCCTAGAAAGCTCCGCATGCACAAAGGCATGGTCCCGACCTTACCATTAGCTATAACCTAACTTACACATGCAAGTCTCCGCAACCCTGTGAGTATGCCCTCAATCCCCCGCCCGGGGACGAGGAGTGGGCATCAGGCACAAATTTTTAGCCCAAGACGCCTAGCCAAGCCACACCCCCAAGGGAATTCAGCAGTGATAAACATTAAGCCATAAGTGAAAACTTGACTCAGTTAAGGTTAAGAGGGCCGGTAAAACTCGTGCCAGCCACCGCGGTTAAACGAGAGGCCCTAGTTAATAGTATTACGGCGTAAAGGGTGGTTAAGGATATAATTAGATAAAGTCAAATGGCCCTTTGGCTGTCATACGCTTCCAGGTGTCCGAAGTCCAACCACACGAAAGTAACTTTAATAAAACCAACCTGACTCCACGAAAGCTGAGGAACAAACTGGGATTAGATACCCCACTATGCTCAGCCATAAACCTAGATGTCGCAATACAATCAGACATCCGCCAGGGTACTACGAGCATCAGCTTGAAACCCAAAGGACCTGACGGTGCCTTAGACCCCCCTAGAGGAGCCTGTTCTAGAACCGATAACCCCCGTTAAACCTCACCACTTCTAGCCATCCCAGCCTATATACCGCCGTCGCCAGCTTACCCTGTGAAGGCAACAAAAGTAAGCAAAATGGGCACAACCCAGAACGTCAGGTCGAGGTGTAGCGTACGAAGTGGGAAGAAATGGGCTACATTTTCTATCATAGAACACTACGAACATGCAACATGAAATAGTGCTTGAAGGAGGATTTAGTAGTAAAAAGGAAGCAGAGTGTCCTTTTGAACCCGGCTCTAAGGCGCGTACACACCGCCCGTCACTCTCCCCTGTCAAAATGCAATTAAAGATAATTAATACTAAAGCACTGACAAGGGGAGGCAAGTCGTAACATGGTAAGTGTACCGGAAGGTGCACTTGGATTAAACTCAGGGTATGGCTGAGTTAGTTAAGCATCTCACTTACACCGAGAAGACATCCATGCAAGTTGGATTGCCCTGAGCTAAACAGCTAGCTTAATAATCAATTTAACATAACACTGTTTATACCAAGAAATGACCTTAACATCAAAACTAAACCATTTTTTTACCTGAGTATGGGAGACAGAAAAGGTTCAACCCGAAGCAATAGAGAAAGTACCGCAAGGGAAAGCTGAAAGAGAAGTGAAATAACCCATATAAGCACAAAGAAACAAAGACTAAACCTTGTACCTTTTGCATCATGATTTAGCCAGTAATCTCGAGCAAAGAGACCTTTAGTTTGAAACCCCGAAACCAGGTGAGCTACCCCGAGACAGCCTATTAAACTTAGGGCTAACCCGTCTCTGTGGCAAAAGAGTGGGAAGAGCTCCGGGTAGAAGTGACAGACCTACCGAACCTGGTAATAGCTGGTTGCCTGAGAAATGGATAGAAGTTCAGCCTTGCACATCCCCCAATCAAAAATCTTTATTTAAGATACTAGGGAAAAATGCGAGAGTTAGTTAGAGGGGGTACAGCCCCTCTAACAAAGGATACAACCTTAGCAGGAGGATAAAGATCAAAATATATAAAACACTCTGTTCTAGTGGGCCTAAAAGCAGCCATCTACATAGAAAGCGTTAAAGCTCAGACAGAAAGAAGTTTATTATTCTGATAATAAATCTTATTCCCCTAACAGTATCAGGCCACCCCATGCCCCCATGGAGGAAATTATGCTAAAATGAGTAACAAGAAGATTTGCTCTTCTCCGAGCACAAGTGTAGACCAGATCGGACAAACCGCTGGAAATTAACGAGCCCAACCAAAGAGGGCAATGTGGACAACAAAAAAACCAAGAAAATCCCACAACTTAAATATCGTTAATCCCACACTGGAGTGCTATATATTAAAGGAAAGACTAAAAGAAAGGGAAGGAACTCGGCAAACACAAGCCTCGCCTGTTTACCAAAAACATCGCCTCCTGCAAATTATTAAGTATAGGAGGTCCAGCCTGCCCAGTGACTACGGGTTCAACGGCCGCGGTATTTTGACCGTGCAAAGGTAGCGCAATCACTTGTCTTTTAAATAGAGACCTGTATGAATGGCCAAACGAGGGCTTAACTGTCTCCCCCTTCCAGTCAGTGAAATTGATCTATCCGTGCAGAAGCGGGTGTAATTATACAAGACGAGAAGACCCTTTGGAGCTTAAGGTACAAAACTCAATCACGTTAAACAACTTAATAAAGAACATAAACTTAGTGGAAAATGAAGATTTACCTTCGGTTGGGGCGACCGCGGAGGAGAAACTAGCCTCCGAGTGGAATGGGCTAATCCCTAAAACCAAGAGAGACATCTCTAAGTCACAGAACATCTGACCAAAAATGATCCGGCAAACAGCCGATCAACGAACCAAGTTACCCTAGGGATAACAGCGCAATCCTCTCCCAGAGTCCATATCGACGAGGGGGTTTACGACCTCGATGTGGTGCAGCCGCTATTAAGGGTTCGTTTGTTCAACGATTAAAGTCCTACGTGATCTGAGTTCAGACCGGAGTAATCCAGGTCAGTTTCTATCTGTAATGCTACTTTTCCTAGTACGAAAGGATCGGAAAAGAGGGGCCAATACTTAAAGCACGCCCCACCCCTAATTAATGAAAACAAATAAATTAAGTAAAGGGAGGGCCTAAACCCTGCCGCCCAAAATAAGGGCATACTGGGGTGGCAGAGCATGGTAAATTGCGAAAGGCCTAAGCCCTTTAAACCAGAGGTTCAAATCCTCTTCCCAGTTTATGCTAAGCACTCTACTAAATCACCTCATTAATCCCCTGGCCTATATTGTGCCCGTCCTTCTAGCAGTAGCTTTCCTAACCCTAATTGAACGAAAAGTACTGGGTTATATGCAACTACGGAAGGGTCCAAATGTAGTAGGACCTTATGGTCTACTTCAGCCTATTGCCGATGGAGTCAAACTATTTATTAAAGAACCCGTACGTCCCTCTACATCATCCCCATTTCTATTTTTAGCAACCCCCATCCTTGCATCGACCCTAGCTATAACATTATGAGCCCCAATACCTATACCATTTCCAGTAGTTGACCTAAATTTAGGGGTCCTATTTATCTTGGCATTATCTAGCCTTGCGGTCTATTCTATTTTAGGTTCCGGATGAGCATCAAACTCAAAATATGCCCTAATTGGGGCCCTCCGGGCAGTAGCCCAAACAATTTCTTACGAGGTAAGCCTTGGACTTATTTTACTATCAGTAATTATCTTTTCAGGGGGATATACCCTTCAAACATTCAACACGGCCCAAGAAAGCATTTGATTACTAGCCCCTGCATGGCCCCTAGCTGCAATATGGTATATTTCTACATTGGCCGAAACAAACCGAGCACCCTTTGATTTGACAGAAGGTGAATCAGAATTAGTCTCAGGCTTCAACGTAGAGTACGCAGGGGGGCCCTTTGCCCTATTCTTTCTAGCCGAATATGCAAACATTTTACTAATAAATACATTATCAGCCGTCCTATTTCTAGGTACATCAAATTTCCCTGGTATACCCGAACTAACAACAATTGGACTCATAACAAAAGCCGCGTTCCTATCAATAGTATTTCTATGAGTACGGGCCTCATACCCTCGGTTTCGATATGACCAACTAATACACCTCGTTTGAAAGAACTTTTTGCCCCTAACCTTAGCCCTAGTTTTATGGCATATTGCCTTGCCCATTGCGCTAGCGGGCCTCCCACCACAATTATAGCCCAGGAACTGTGCCCGAATGCTTAGGGACCACTTTGATAGAGTGGCCAATAGGGGCTAAAATCCCCTCAGTTCTTAGAAAGAAGGGGGTCGAACCCATGCCCAAGAGATCAAAACTCTTAGTGCTTCCTCTACACCACTTTCTAAGATGGGGTCAGCTAATTAAGCTTTCGGGCCCATACCCCGAACATGACGGTTAAAGTCCCTCCTCCATCAATGAACCCCTACGTACTTATAATTTTACTATCCAGTCTAGGACTAGGTACTACCCTGACCTTTGCCAGCTCCCACTGACTATTAGCCTGAATAGGCCTGGAAATCAACACCTTAGCGATTGTTCCACTAATGGCCCAACACCACCATCCCCGGGCAGTAGAGGCCACCACAAAATATTTCCTGACCCAAGCTACCGCAGCAGCGATAATTCTATTTGCAAGCACCACAAATGCATGAATTACAGGGGAATGGGACATGAATAATATGGCAAGCCCCATTGCTAGTACAATAGTTATTATTGCCCTAGCACTTAAAATTGGACTAGCACCCATACACTTTTGGATACCAGAAGTATTACAAGGGCTAGACCTTGTTACTGGTCTGATTTTATCAACATGACAGAAACTAGCCCCATTGGCCCTTATTATTCAAACAGCCCCAGCCCTCGACCCGCTACTACTAACTACCCTTGGACTCACATCAACATTAGCTGGAGGATGAGGTGGACTGAACCAAACCCAGCTCCGAAAAGTGATAGCTTACTCTTCCATCGCCCACATAGGGTGAATGATTATTATCCTCCAATATGCCCCCCAACTTACACTGCTAGCACTAGGAACATATATTTTTATGACTTCAGCCGCATTCCTCACACTGAAAACATCATCCACCACTAAAATTAATACTCTTGCAATGGCCTGGTCAAATAACCCCATCTTGACAGCAACCACCGCCCCCGTGCTACTATCATTAGGAGGACTACCTCCCCTAACAGGTTTCATACCAAAATGATTAATTTTACAAGAGCTAACAAAACAGAATCTCCCTATTACTGCAACAATTATAGCCCTAGCTGCCCTCCTCAGCCTTTATTTTTACCTCCGGCTATGCTACGCAATAACACTTACTATTTCCCCTAACACAACCAATTCAACCACCCCCTGACGAATTAAAACAACCCAAAGTTCCCTCCCACTAACCATCTCCACTACCATTGCACTAGGCCTCCTACCAATTACCCCGGCTATTCTAATATTAGCCACCTAAGGGACTTAGGATAATGAGACCGAGAGCCTTCAAAGCTCTAAGCAGAAGTGAAAGCCTTCTAGTCCCTGACTAAGACCTACAAGAGTTTATCTTGCATTTTCTAATTGCAAATCAAATGTTTTTGTTAAACTAAGGCCTTACTAGATGGGAAGGCCTCGATCCTACAAACTCTTAGTTAACAGCTAAGCGCTCAAGCCAGCGAGCATCCATCTACTTTTCCCGCCGTTAGCCGAGTAAGGCGGGAAAAGCCCCGGCAGACTGTTAGTCTACGTCTTTGGATTTGCAATCCAACATGTTTCTTCACCACGGGGCTGTGGTAGGGAGAGGGTTCAAACCTCTGTCTTCGGGGCTACAACCCACCGCCTAAACGCTCGGCCACCCTGCCTGTGGCAATTACACGCTGATTCTTTTCTACTAACCACAAAGATATTGGCACCCTTTATCTTGTATTTGGTGCCTGAGCCGGGATAGTCGGAACCGCTTTAAGCCTCCTTATTCGGGCTGAGCTAAGCCAACCCGGATCACTCCTAGGCGATGACCAAATTTATAACGTCATTGTTACCGCCCACGCCTTTGTAATAATTTTCTTTATAGTAATACCAATTCTTATTGGAGGCTTTGGAAATTGACTTGTACCCCTAATGATTGGGGCACCCGACATAGCATTCCCACGAATAAATAATATAAGCTTCTGACTTCTTCCTCCCTCATTTCTCCTGCTATTAGCCTCCTCTGGCGTTGAAGCAGGGGCAGGAACAGGGTGAACAGTTTATCCCCCTCTTGCGGGCAATCTCGCCCATGCAGGAGCATCTGTAGACTTGACAATTTTTTCACTTCACTTAGCAGGAGTTTCATCAATTTTAGGTGCAATTAATTTTATTACCACAACTATTAACATAAAACCCCCAGCTATTTCCCAATACCAAACACCTCTCTTTGTTTGAGCCGTGCTAGTAACAGCAGTACTCCTCCTATTATCGCTACCAGTTCTAGCAGCTGGAATTACAATGCTTCTCACAGACCGAAATCTTAACACCACATTCTTCGACCCTGCGGGAGGAGGAGACCCAATCTTGTACCAACACCTATTCTGATTCTTCGGCCATCCAGAAGTTTATATTCTTATTTTACCAGGATTTGGCATTATCTCGCACGTCGTAGCCTACTACGCTGGCAAAAAAGAACCTTTTGGTTATATGGGAATAGTTTGGGCCATGATGGCCATCGGCCTTCTCGGCTTCATCGTATGAGCTCACCACATATTTACTGTTGGGATAGATGTAGACACTCGTGCCTATTTTACATCCGCAACTATAATCATTGCTATTCCAACCGGGGTAAAAGTATTTAGCTGACTAGCCACTCTTCATGGTGGATCTATCAAATGAGAGACACCCATGCTGTGAGCACTAGGCTTCATCTTCCTTTTTACGGTGGGGGGACTAACAGGTATTGTCTTAGCTAATTCATCCCTTGATATTGTTCTTCATGACACATATTACGTAGTAGCACATTTCCACTACGTCTTGTCAATAGGAGCCGTATTCGCCATTATGGCCGCTTTCGTTCACTGATTCCCTCTATTCTCAGGATATACCCTGAATGACACTTGAACAAAAATCCACTTCGGAGTAATGTTTATTGGAGTAAATCTTACATTCTTCCCACAGCATTTCCTAGGACTAGCAGGTATACCACGACGGTACTCCGACTACCCCGACGCCTACGCCCTATGAAATACAGTATCGTCTATTGGATCACTTATTTCCCTAGTAGCAGTAATTATATTCCTATTTATTTTATGAGAAGCTTTTGCCGCTAAACGGGAAGTATCCTCAGTAGAATTAACTATAACAAACGTAGAATGACTACACGGTTGTCCCCCACCATACCACACGTTTGAGGAACCCGCATTTGTCCAAGTTCAATCAAATTAACGAGAAAGGAAGGAATTGAACCCCCATATACTGGTTTCAAGCCAGTCACATAACCACTCTGTCACTTTCTTTTAAGACATTAGTAAAATGCAAATTACATCACCTTGTCAAGGTGAAATTGCAGGTTAAATCCCTGTATGTCTTAGGCCCAAGGCTTAATGGCACATCCCACACAACTAGGATTCCAAGACGCGGCATCACCCGTTATAGAAGAACTTCTTCACTTTCATGACCATGCCCTAATAATTGTATTCTTAATTAGTACCCTAGTACTTTATATTATTGTTGCAATGGTTTCAACCAAACTTACAAACAAATATATCTTAGACTCCCAAGAAATCGAGATCGTATGAACGATTTTACCAGCTGTAATTCTAGTTCTAATTGCCCTCCCATCCCTTCGAATTTTATATCTTATAGATGAAATTAATGATCCCCACCTAGCAATTAAGGCAATAGGACATCAATGATACTGAAGCTATGAGTACACAGACTATGAAGACCTGGGCTTTGACTCCTATATAATTCCAACTCAAGACCTCGCCCCGGGCCAATTTCGACTTCTAGAAACAGACCATCGAATAGTAGTTCCAATAGAATCGCCGATTCGAGTATTAGTATCCGCTGAAGACGTGTTACATTCTTGAGCTGTCCCATCCTTAGGGGTGAAAATAGATGCAGTGCCCGGACGATTAAACCAAACTGCCTTTATTGCCTCACGCCCAGGTGTATTCTATGGACAATGCTCTGAAATCTGCGGCACCAATCACAGCTTTATACCAATCGTAGTTGAAGCCGTCCCACTAGAACACTTTGAAAGCTGATCCTCACTAATGCTAGAAGACGCCTCACTAGAAAGCTAATTATTGGACAAAGCGTTGGCCTTTTAAGCCAAAGTTTGGTGACTACCGACCACCTCTAGTGAAATGCCCCAACTCAATCCAAACCCCTGATTTGCCATTCTAGTATTTTCATGAATTATTTTTCTTACCATTATTCCAACCAAAGTTTTAGGTCACACTACACCAAATGAACCCACCCCAATAACTGAAGAAAAACATAAAACTGAGCCTTGAGACTGACCATGATAACAAGCTTCTTCGATCAATTTGCAAGCCCCTCTTTCCTAGGTATTCCACTTATTGCTGTTGCAATTGCACTACCCTGAGTCTTATTCCCAACACCTTCTTCTCGATGATTAAATAACCGGCTTATCACCCTCCAGACATGATTTATCAACCGATTTACTAATCAACTCTTACTCCCCCTAAATACAGGGGGACACAAATGAGCACTTTCATTTGCCTCCTTAATAGTTTTCCTTATTACCATTAATATACTCGGCCTACTACCATATACTTTTACGCCTACAACACAATTGTCACTAAATATAGGACTTGCAGTACCACTATGACTTGCCACAGTAATTATTGGGATGCGGAATCAACCAACCGTAGCCCTTGGTCACCTTCTACCAGAAGGAACCCCCATCCCCCTAATTCCCGTACTAATTATTATCGAAACAATTAGTTTGTTTATTCGCCCCCTAGCCCTCGGGGTCCGACTTACAGCCAACTTAACTGCAGGCCACCTGCTAATTCAACTTATTGCTACAGCCGTATTTGTACTTTTACCAATAATACCAACAGTAGCAATCTTGACCGCTGCTGTTTTGTTCCTTCTCACACTTCTAGAAGTTGCGGTAGCAATAATTCAGGCTTATGTATTCGTACTGCTACTAAGCCTATATCTACAAGAAAACGTTTAATGGCACACCAAGCACATGCATATCACATGGTTGACCCCAGCCCCTGACCACTAACCGGAGCCGTCGGTGCTCTACTAATAACATCCGGCTTAGCAATCTGGTTTCACTTCCACTCAACAACACTTATAACGCTCGGACTAATTCTTCTTCTCCTCACAATACTACAATGGTGACGTGACATTATTCGGGAAGGCACCTTCCAAGGTCATCACACACCCCCAGTACAAAAAGGACTACGCTATGGTATAATTTTATTTATTACCTCAGAGGTATTTTTCTTCCTTGGATTCTTTTGAGCTTTCTACCACTCAAGCTTAGCACCAACCCCCGAACTAGGCGGGTGCTGACCCCCCACAGGAATTACTACCCTGGACCCATTTGAAGTACCCCTTCTCAACACAGCAGTTCTTCTAGCATCTGGGGTTACGGTTACGTGAGCCCTTCACAGCATTATAGAAGGTGAACGAAAACAGGCGATTCAGTCTCTTGGACTTACAATCTTACTAGGAATATACTTTACTGCTCTACAAGCCATAGAATATTACGAAGCACCCTTCACAATCGCAGACGGAGTCTACGGCTCCACATTCTTTGTAGCCACAGGATTCCACGGACTACATGTTATTATTGGGTCAACCTTCCTAGCCGTTTGTCTCCTCCGTCAAATCCAATACCACTTTACTTCTGAACATCACTTCGGCTTCGAAGCCGCCGCCTGATATTGACACTTCGTCGACGTCGTCTGACTATTCCTGTACGTATCCATCTATTGATGAGGCTCATATCTTTCTAGTATTAAAGTTAGTACAAGTGACTTCCAATCATTTAGTCTTGGTTAAATCCCAGGGAGAGATAATGAACTTAATCACAACTATTCTTATTATTACATTAACCCTGTCCTCAATTTTAGCTGTTGTGTCTTTTTGGCTGCCACAAATAAACCCCGATGCAGAGAAACTATCCCCCTATGAGTGTGGATTCGACCCCCTTGGCTCTGCCCGACTACCTTTTTCTCTGCGATTCTTTTTAGTTGCTATTCTATTCCTTCTATTCGACCTAGAAATTGCCCTCCTTCTCCCCCTACCCTGAGGAGACCAACTTCATAACCCAACAGGAACATTCTTTTGAGCAACCTCAGTCCTCGTTTTATTAACTTTAGGGTTAATTTACGAGTGAACTCAAGGGGGTCTCGAATGAGCAGAATAAGGGAGTTAGTCCAATATAAGACCTCTGATTTCGGCTCAGAAAATCGTGGTTTAAGTCCACGACCCCCTTATGACACCAGTACATTTTAGCTTTAGTTCAGCATTTATTCTAGGACTAATAGGACTAGCATTTCACCGCACCCACCTACTCTCCGCACTCCTCTGCTTGGAAGGAATAATATTATCTCTTTTTATTGCACTCGCCCTATGGGCACTACAATTTGAGTCTACAAGCTTTTCTACCGCCCCTATACTCCTACTAGCCTTCTCCGCCTGCGAAGCAAGCACAGGCCTTGCACTTTTAGTAGCTACAGCCCGTACCCACGGGACTGACCGTTTACAAAACCTTAATCTTTTACAATGCTAAAAATTTTAATTCCTACAATTATGTTATTCCCAACAATTTGACTAGTTTCCCCTAAATGGCTATGAACAAGCACGATTGCCCATAGCCTGTCAATTGCCCTTGTTAGCCTAACATGGTTCAAATGAACGTCCGAGACCGGATGGGCCGCGTCCAACACGTATTTAGCCACAGACCCATTATCAACCCCACTGCTGGTACTACCATGCTGACCTCTCCCCTTGATAATTCTAGCCAGTCAAAACCACATCAACCCTGAACCTATTAAACGACAGCGTTTATACATTACACTCCTCGCCTCACTACAGACTTTCCTTATTATAGCATTCGGCGCTACAGAAATCGTTATGTTTTATATTATATTTGAAGCCACACTTATCCCAACTCTTATTACTATTACGCGATGGGGGAACCAGACTGAACGACTTAACGCAGGGACCTATTTCTTATTTTATACTCTAGCGGGCTCTCTGCCTTTATTGGTGGCCTTGCTTCTACTTCAGCAATCTACGGGTACTTTATCTATGCTAGTAATTCAGTATTCTCAACCCCTGCTATTGAACTCCTGAGGCCACAAAATTTGATGAGCCGGGTGTTTAATTGCATTCCTAGTAAAAATACCATTATATGGCGTACACCTATGACTTCCTAAAGCACACGTAGAAGCCCCAGTTGCAGGATCAATAGTACTAGCAGCAGTTCTATTAAAACTTGGCGGGTATGGTATAATACGAATGATGATTATACTAGACCCCCTCTCAAAAGAGTTGGTTTACCCATTTATTATTTTAGCACTATGGGGCATTATCATAACAGGTTCCATCTGTCTACGACAAACAGACCTCAAATCATTGATTGCCTACTCATCTGTAAGTCATATAGGCCTTGTGGCAGGAGGTATTCTAATTCAAACACCTTGAGGGTTCTCGGGGGCTATTATTCTAATGATTGCCCATGGCTTAGTATCATCAATATTATTCTGTCTGGCTAACACGGCCTATGAACGAACACACAGCCGAACCATAGTCCTCGCTCGAGGACTACAGATAATTTTCCCACTTACAGCAGTATGATGATTCATTGCTAACCTCGCTAATCTAGCACTGCCCCCCTTGCCTAATTTGATAGGAGAACTTATAATTATTACAACCCTATTTAACTGATCCCCATGGACTATTGCACTCACAGGTGCAGGAACATTAATCACAGCAGGCTATTCCCTTTACATGTTCCTAATATCTCAGCGAGGCCCAACCCCTAGTCATATTATAAAACTTCCACCCTTCCATACCCGAGAACATCTGTTAATAGCCCTTCACCTAATTCCAGTAGTACTTCTCGTAGCAAAACCAGAACTTATATGAGGCTGATGCTATTAGTAAGTATAGTTTAACTAAAATATTAGATTGTGATTCTAAAGACAGGGGTTAAAGTCCCCTTACTCACCGAGGAAGGACAGAAATCAATAAGTACTGCTAATCCTTATATACCGCGGTTAAAATCCGCGGCTTCCTTACGCTTCTGAAGGATAACAGCTTATCCATTGGTCTTAGGAACCAAAAACTCTTGGTGCAAATCCAAGTGGAAGCT